GATTCTGTTGACGTATTTGACCAATCAAACGTTTTACAGTTAGGAAACTGAATTGATCATTGGAACTTACATGTTCCATCGGTTCGGAGGAACTCGATCCATCCAAATAATGATCATGATAAATTGCGTAAAGATCTTCCTGAAAAAAGAGTGGATATAAAAAGCATTGTTGCCAAGAGCTATCTTCCTTTCCGTTTCTATGGAACTCATCCATTTTCAAACCTCAGCTATGGCTCTCGTTCATGAGAATAACCTCTTAATTTCTGAGATAATACATGGTGCGATCTAGTCGGGACAAGATAGGAAAAAAGAGATATATCCGTATATCCAGATTCTATCTTCTATTCAGCAGATTTACTACCCAAGGATCTCATTCGTCAGGAGGAAGAATGAAAATCTTTTATTCTGGCAACCGATCGCTCTCCTGACTCATGGAATAAATCAACCTGGTCAGTACACTATTTATCTTACACATCTGTACTCGAGTACTTAGGACTCATTGTGAGTGTATAAATCCCTGATCTACTCAGGAAAAACCTCCCGATATCGGGTACTAAAATGCTCTTAACTTCTGATCAGTAAAGGGAATTCCTCGCTCGTTAAATTGGAACGAGGAACAGAAGCTCGTTCCTCTGGGTCTACTTATGATTCAAGTCATATAGCTTTCTCCATTTACTCATTTGACTTAACCGCGAATTGATTCGATCCTATTCACAATTATCACATTTGATCCGAAAGGATGAGCATATTATACATCCATCTAGGTATATAATAGACATTTCCCACCCATTTGATTCCTTAAATCAGATCCGGTCCTGATCGAATACAATCAGGTATCCTAAAAATAATATCAGGTATCATAAAGATCATATGTTGGAACGACATGCTGTTTTTTCCATTCATTATACTTCGAGGATCAGTCGTAGTCTTCCGAACTTTACCGATGGTATCGACGAGTTTTCTACTTCATTCAAATGTGTAAAAGACCTTAGTCGCACTTAAAAGCCGAGTACTCTACCATTGAGTTAGCAACCCATATTGCAAATAGATATTGAGGATATATACGATCGAAGTGGAATGCGAGGTTACTCAATATGAACCGGTAAATTGAATCTTACCGATCGTTGTTGTTAAATGACGAACGGGAGGGATCAAAAACCTATGTGAATGACCAAATAATTAACTTGTCAGTTCATATATGGACATGTAGAATTTCGATCCACCATTCCAGAATAAAGTATTCTAGGTTATGAATAAATGATCCGTCGACAGAATTATCATGATTGGATAGAATCACTGATAAATGATGAACCTAAGATATCTATTTCTATTGTGAATGGACGAATTATATCGACACAATACACTATTGTCAATCCAGAATAAGAGATAAATTCATTGTTGGATTGGCACTGTATTGGGACGATATGTTAGACGCATCGAGAGAAAATACTAGGCTTATTTGTAACAGCCTCGGTAGAACGATTCAAATATTCGTCATCTTTGTATGGAATCACGTGGAAACGAGAGTGACTTGGAGAGTATATAATAAAATAAGAATAATGTTGAGCCAAGGGAAGGGCATTTGATCCAAATATGAAATGTTGGATGTCATAATTCACATCCACGAAACCGATTAAGACGATGTTTTTAAGATCCCTCCCTGATCTCGAATCATGATCGAGACGTGATTATGAATAGTCATTAACTCAATTGATATGATAGGAATAGGTATCGAATTGGATCCACTTTTTTTGTATAGAATACACTCAATGTAATCAATTAATTTATATTTATTAGGTACTTAGCTTAATGCTTCTTTAGCTGCGTGCATTACCTCAACAGTAATGTTCAAGATGCCCTTTCGTCGTGCAAATTTTTCTGTATTTCTCTCTACTTCGTCCCTGACAAAACGGGGGATTTTATTCAATTCTAGTCGACTTTCAGGATTCCAAATTAGACTCATATCCGTGGATAATGATTTAGTCATTATTTCCTTCGTATCATGACCACAAAAAATCTCTAGAAGATGATCCTCCATACCCAGAGCGAATGAGTTATAAACTGGATCAGCTATTTGATTAGTACCTTCGTAACCCAGGAAGGGTCGATATCCCAAGGAAAAATTTTGGATATGAGCTGGTGCGGAAATAACTCCACAGGGAATCTCAAGACGTTTACCGATATGACGTTCCATTTGAGTACCAAATATTGCAGAGGGTTCCACGCGAGCGATAATATCTCCTACTTCAGCATGATCATCTGTGATGATTATCTCATCACAAAAATCTTTAATTTGCTCTTTGAACCATTCTGCATCATGTTTACAATAAGTACCTGTACAACTCACACGAATTCCCATCTCTCTAGCAAGTATCTTAGTGATTGAAGCAGCATGAGTTGCATCACCAAAAACGACTGTTTCTTTCCCCGTAAAATTCTGACAATCGATAGATCTTGAGAACCAAGCAGCTTGGGAAACGAATCGAGTTTGTCCATCTATATAGGATTCGTAATCAACCCTTTTGCTTGATAAAATAGGAGCCGCCAAGGTATCAAGATATTTCTTTATCTGTCGGATGCACGCAGCCATATCTACAGCTCCCATAGGAGTTGTAGATACATAAGGCATTCCAAATTCTTTATTCAAATACATCGCTGTCATTAAGCCCACTTCACGATAAGGAATTAAATTGAACCGAGCTTTTGGTAAATTTTTTGGATCCTCTACAGATCCTCCTTCAGGAATTATTTGATTAATTCTGATGTCCAGATCTTTTAATAAACGTCTCAACTCACGACAATCGTGTCGATTATGAAAGCCCAGAGTAAGAATCCCAATTATATTTACAGAAGGTGCATCTGTTACAAATTGATCCAATGTTTCTTGTCTATGGGATTTCTCCAAATAATATCGAACCACCTGTTCCAAAGTTCTATCCGCTGCCTGAATTTCATTCACTTGATAATGATCCACATCCGCAAAAATGACGTTGCAATCGGAGATTATGGATGCTCTATCCACAAAGTTTTTTAAATCCTCTTGCAAGATACTAGAGGTACATGTAGGTGTCAATATGATCAGATTGGGACCTTCCTCCTTATCTTTTCGAAGAATATTATCCACAACTCTTTTTTTAGATCCACGTGCTAGTACGTGACGATCTACTATACTAGCAGTTGCAGGAGTAAAATTTCTTTCCCGTTCTAACATAGAGCGCATTACATTAAAATAATCATCTCCTAGAGGAGCATGCATAATGGCATGGACATTTTTGAATGAACTAGCTACTCGTAGAGTTCCAATATGAGCAGGACCAGCATACATCCAATGGGCTAATTTCATAAATTGAACCTTATCTCAAATTGATCTGTATTCCCATCTTGCACCACAGAGATATCCCTTTATCCCTTACCCATTGTAATCACATTCCCTTCTGATAAGTATGGTGAAATGATGATAAAAAGTAGAACGAAATTCCATTGGATTTACCCTTTACGAAAGAAGAAAGGGAAGAGGGAGGGAAGGGAAAACAGGAACCAATGAAATAAGTCTGGGACGGAAGGATTCGAACCTCCGAATAACAGGATCAAAACCTGCTGCCTTACCGCTTGGCCACGCCCCATTCCCATCCTATTTTTCTATTCATATGCTAATGAATACTTATATCAAATTTTTTGTCAACTCATTAGGATCCAAGATTCATTAGATCAGATCCCAATTGGGCCAGATAATTTTGTGGATTTTGAAACAAAATAGGTTATTAATGGAATTGGACATAATAGGAGAAACATAAAAAGGGATAAGAATATCCATTCATTGATCAATCTCTATTAGATTGGGTAAAATATTGTATGTATGAAAGAATCATCCCTTCCAACCCCAAGTCCGGTCAAACTTGCCGAAGAGCTTCGATCAATTCCATTAATCAAAGACTTTTCTGGCTTTACCCCCCCCCCTAATTTTTATTGGAGAAGAAAAATGCCAGTTATGCTCAATATTTGTCTAGATGATGCCTTTATTCATTCAAATAATCCCTTTTTTGGAAAATTACCTGAGGCTTATGCGATTTCCGATCCAATTGTCGATGTAATGCCAATTATTCCCGTTCTTTCTTTTCTCTTAGCCTTTGTTTGGCAAGCTGCTGTAAGTTTTCGATAAAAAGTATCCTCTTTTTTCCTTTTTCAAGTTTTTGGATCGCTGTCATTGATCCAATTTTTGTATCACTCTTTATATTTTTTGTGGCAGAAGTTCTATCCTTGCTCCGCCCGACGATACCAGATCCAGATACCTTATCTGCTCCCGGCTAAAAACTTTTTAACTCACCTTCGTCAATTCCTTCCGATCTCATCGCTCACTTTGGATTGGGCTATTTGGTCACGTATTGATACGAATTACATATTTTCATAAAGATTCGATAAATATCTGGTTGATTCAAACAAATAAGAAGGGAAGAAAGACCATTTGGAAAACAAAGGGATAAATTATCTCCTTCTTTCAAATTTATTTTCACACGTGATCCGGAAAAATAATTTCGTGATTTGTATGAATCATACTATTGCTTGGTATTCAAGTATCCATATATGGTACAAAGATTGATGATCTATTCTGTTGTACTTATAATCAGGATCCTGGAGATTACGTAATGCTTACTCTTAAGCTGTTCGTTTACGCAGTAGTGGTATTTTTCATTTCTCTTTTTATCTTTGGATTTCTATCGAACGATCCAGGACGTAATCCCGGACGTAAAGAATAGTGAAAAAAGTCTCTAGGTTAATTGGTCTTTTCCGTAGAAAGATTCGGAGTTTTCGTTTTCAGGATCAATAGTGACCGAACGGAGAGAGAGGGATTCGAACCCTCGGTACGGATTATCCGTACTACGGATTAGCAATCCGCCGCTTTAGTCCGCTCAGCCATCTCTCCAAGATGGAAGAGTTCATGTGTAACAAAATGAATGGTGGAGTGAAGGTGTATACCATAACATGTATGGATTGTATCGATAATGTAATGAATAGAGCAATTATTTAGAGAAAAAGAAATCTAGCGAATCATATTGTTCATTCCGTTCAAAATAATTCTTTTTTCCTTTTTTCTGACCTGGCTGGCCTGGCCACCGGCCAGGCCAAGAAAAGCAAAGAATCATTCATGCATCATATAGTGATTCAGCTAATTTGAAAGCCAAAAGAGTTATTGAAATAGAAGCAAAAAAAGCTAGAACAAATGCAATAGCTTCATAATTAACAAAATTAACAAATTCCAAATTTGACGTCATTTCTTCAATTTCCTCCTTAATTTTTTTTTAATAAATTAGTTACATTGAATGCATCCATTTTTTTCTCTCCAGTATAAAATGAAAATACCTAGATATTTCAATATCTGAATGGGCTCTCTATTTATTTCTTTATGTATTATTATAAAAGATATCAGTTACTCAAGGCTATGTTCCTGATCGAAATTACACAGATGGGTAAGAAGAGAAAATGGAAGAAGGATTATATTTATCTTGGATTAAGAAAGAAAAGAATTGGTTTAATATCATCGCCATCTTTCAAAATAGAAGGGGTTTCCTTACAACCATTGATCTTCTTAGGTTTGCGATAGATTATATCCGGGAACATCTTCCTATTTGTTCAAATTTTCTACAGTTTGTAATGATATTTGAAGAATTCTGTTAAAAAGAATTGAATTATTTAGAATTCATTTTCGAAATATCTACCATATGGTCATTGACCGAGGTATGTCTATGATTAACTAATTGTTTAGCTCCGGGAATGGTGGGAGCCATACCCGATCGAGAAATAATATTATGCAAACGCATTTCAGGTAATTGCAATAGGACCTGACCCGTTGATCCCGCGGCTCTTCTAGCAATACATTCAGAATTGTTTTTAGGCATAACATAACTTGTCTCCATTCGCTTCGTATCAGCTCAGCCCGGAGTTTCCAGTATAGCTATCCCTACCCTCCTCTCATGTAAACCTACGAGCTACTAATATATGTTCTCAACTTGATATCTATAAATATAGATGGATCATGTGCATCCAATTTTTTGTTCATATACCGTAGTAGACTTACTCATTAATATATGATGGGGGGGCCCTTTTAACTCAGTGGTAGAGTAACGCCATGGTAAGGCGTAAGTCATCGGTTCAAGTCCGATAAAGGGCTCATGTTTCCTACGAAGAAAAAAAAAAGGTCTGGATGTCCGTCTTACACGCACGGTTAAGAGACAATCAAGTTATTTATTATATTATAATGCAGGTGATGGGACAAATATACAAATTTCGAGGCTCATCTATCAACGGAGATAGTGAACATTTTACAGTATTGAAAGAAGACGAATGAAACGTCTTGGTAGGCGTCAATCGATCCGTGGAACGTATCAAATCCTTCACGTATAAGTTCGTGATGAGTCCGGGCTCATTCCGATATAACATGATTTCGGACAGATCTATTGTCTAACCGAGTAAATATCTATTTGTAACGGGGCAGAAGGCAACTTCTTTTGGGTCGCAGTCCACATTATTTTTGAGCAAGGGATTCTAGTTTTGTCCCAACAGACTTCTTTATTCTATTGTTCCAGAACGAAATATATGTATTCCATAGTGGGGTAGATTCAAGCAAACGTTGGTCCAGATGTAGATCCAATATGCATAGCCGGTAGATTGCATGTTTGTGGTATGTTACCAGAACGGAACTAGAGGAAAGAGTGTTTGTCACAATATTTTCATATTTTGTCTAAAAAACCATGTTATGATCTTAGGTGGAGAAAGAGAACGAACCAAAGGTTCGCCTTTAGCTAGAATGGATCAACTCCAGAGAATTTTCCTTTCCAGGTATTTGGAATATCCGTAGTACTTCCCACTTCTATGGTTCAAGAATAGGTTTGATTTACCATAAATAACATATTGTAGAGAATCCTAGTTGATCAAGATCTTCGCCCCGATCTTTAGCAAAGGGATAGATACAGCCGGGATTTTCGATTGAACGGAAGAGGACTTCGTTCAACCCCAACGGAATGCGTTGCGTTTGGATGGAGCTAAAAGCCACATGTCCAATCGATACTTTGACTGGACTAGAAACTGCTTCAAACATATGATATTTTAGAGAACTCTCGAGTTTTTCGAAGAGCTAGCGATAAAAATGAACAAAAAAAGAAATGTGATACAATATAGAAAATATCGTGACAAATTACCCGCTTTTCCCTCGGTTCCGAACTAGATTATCTTACAATGGGAATTCTAACATTGTGCAAATCCAAGCAATATAGTATGGAATACCTTATAAATCCTCTATCTATATTTGTATGTAGAATCTAGAAGTGCCTAGAAAAAAAGAAAAGAAAAAACGCCTTGTTTCTTGTATGTTACAATTAGTTCCAGTTCTACGATCCGAACTCTTTGGATTGGACAGATTAGACAGATTGGATCGGACAGATACTTCCATAGATCCCCTTCTTATGGATTCCCTTGAGAATAAAAGGAAAGGAGGAAGTCATTCATCATACTAGCTAGGAATTCCCTACACCTGATTCATCAAATTACAATGATCGATCCTAATTACTTACTATTCGAACGAAGGCCAAGATCCAATAGGCTGGGATCAATCATTAGAACCTTGGATCTATCAGAAGTAGATTAGTAACCTCCAATAATGTAATGGATTATTATTGCATATCATCATGTCAGTCGTTACTTAACTTATTTTCTTTCCCCTCTTTTTTTATTAATGAAAAAAAGGGTTTATAGGTGCGATCATCTGGTATCGGATCAATCTCGATCGATGAGAAATAATTATCTGCCTGTCCTGTTCCAACGTTCCCATCCATCGATCTCGATAAGGACATGAGAATAGTTTATATGATCCGAAAGACTCTTCAAGGCCAAGTCATAGGGACTATGAGGGGATATATATATATATATAAATAAAGTAGTGTAACTTAGTGGAATGTATAGGGCTATACGGGCTCGAACCGTAGACCTTCTCGGTAGAACAGATCAAAGTTCTTATTATCAAAATGATTTGAACTGTTCCAAGAACCCAACATGCATTTTCTCGCATTGGGCTCTTTCATTAACTGATGGAAAGATCGGTTAGTCTGCCATTCTCCTCTTTCCAGGAAGATACTAATATGGCTCCGTGTGCTCCAAATTATTACCCTTCGGAAGCAATCCCAAAGTTATTCAAAAGGTTTCCTTGACGTAGGTCTGCCTTGCTCGGGCATAGATTGACTCAAATAGAGTCTCCTCTATCGCTCAAAAAGTGAAATATGACACTTCATACACCTAAAAGTTCATAGAGCGAAAAGAATCTATTTTGAGGTCCCCGTATTATACTCATTATGCCTGGCATTGAACGGAGCTGGGATTGACCATATCAATTAGATTCGTAATTCGAATCGGATCGAACTTCATCTTTGTCATGCTATTGTTCCCCAGAGAAACAAATTGATAGAGTAAGACTATTTCACATAGAATCTATTTCGTGGATCGGACGAATCGATAAACTCTCCCGAAAACCATTGGCGCACGTGTAAACGAGGTGCTCTACCATGCTGAGCTATAGCCCTTCCTTGCCAGTCTTGGTGATACACTACTATACTAACCAGATGGATCACTTTCTGTCAAGGTAGATATTTCATGATCCGATACTATGATCTAATACGTCCCAATAAGTTCGATCCGCGCCAGAGAAACATTGTCTATACGTTTAATTCCATTTAGAATTGTTTATAGAGTCCAACTCTACCTATGAGAATAAATGACCCACTTAACTCAGTGGTTAGAGTATCGCTTTCATACGGCGAGAGTCATTGGTTCAAATCCAATAGTAGGTAAACTTATTAGATACCATTGAAGAGTCGATGGCATCTAATAAGCTTTACTCCACTTTTTTGGATCGAGACAGAACATTGAATCAATCCATTTTCAGATCATTCTCCAAAATTTTCATTAGAGACGGGGGGGCTAGCATTGATAGCCTCTAATCGTGTTCTAGCTCTTTTCAGAGCTACATCAGCCTCAATTGCTTGTCTTTTGCCTTCGGCTCGAGCTAAGTCAGCTTTAGCTATTCGAAAAGTTTCCTGGGCTTCTTTTAGATTGATGTCAACATCTCTCTCTGCATTATTGACCAATACGGTTATTTTATCATTGTCTATCTTGGCGAAACCGCCCATCAAAGCCATAGTGGACCACCGTCCATTGAGACGTATTTTCATAACTCCTATATCTACAGCTGCCACAAGTGAAGCATGATTGGGTAATACGCCAATTTGACCACTATTAGTAGATAGGATTATTTCTTTAACTTCTGAATCCCAAACGACTCGATTAGGAGACAGTACACGAAGATTTAGGGTCATTTTCAAAATTCACTTTAGTTAATAGCCTTCGCGGTAGCTTCATCAATGTTACCCACCAAATAAAAAGACTGTTCGGTAAGACCATCTAATTCTCCGGAAAGGATCATTTGAAACCCTCTAATTGTTTCCATTAGACCAACATATTTGCCCGGGAAACCTGTGAATACCTCTGCTACGAAAAAGGGTTGTGATAGGAAACGTTCAATTTTTCTTGCTCTTGCTACGATTAAACGATCTTCCTCCGATAATTCATCCAGTCCAGGAATAGCTATAATGTCTTGAAGTTCCTTATAACGTTGTAAAGTTTGCTTAACCCCTTGTGCAATTTCGTAATGTTCTTCACCTACGATCCAAGGTTGGAGCATAGTCGATGTTGAATCTAAAGGATCCACTGCTGGATAGATACCCTTGGCAGCTAATCCTCTCGATGGTACGGTAGTAGCATCTGAATGTGCAAATGTCGTAGCAGGAGCAGGGTCGGTCAAGTCGTCAGCAGGTACATAAACTGCTTGAATCGAGGTTATGGATCCCCTTTTTGTGGAAGTAATTCTCTCTTGCAAAGAACCCATTTCCGTGGCAAGAGTTGGCTGATAACCCACGGCGGAAGGCATTCTGCCTAATAGGGCGGATACCTCTGATCCCGCTTGGACAAAGCGGAAGATGTTATCAATAAATAATAATACGTCTTGCTCATTGACATCTCGGAAATATTCGGCCATGGTTAGAGCAGTTAAACCGACTCTCATACGAGCTCCTGGTGGTTCATTCATCTGACCATAGACCAGAGCCACTTTTGATTCTGAGATGCTTTGTTCATTAATTACTCCCGATTCTTTCATTTCCATGTAAAGATCATTCCCTTCACGGGTACGTTCTCCTACTCCTCCAAATACAGATACCCCTCCATGAGCCTTAGCAATGTTGTTGATCAACTCCATAATGAGTACTGTTTTACCCACTCCAGCTCCTCCAAATAAACCGATTTTTCCCCCACGGCGGTAAGGAGCCAAAAGATCTACTACTTTAATGCCTGTTTCGAAGATGGATAATTTTGTATCCAACTCTATAAAGGCGGGAGCAGATCTATGAATAGGAGATGTTATGCGAGCATCTACAGGACCCAAATTATCAACAGGTTCTCCAAGAACATTGAAAATTCGTCCGAGAGTAGCTCCACCAACTGGAACACTCAGAGGAGCTCCCGTGTCAATCACTCTCATTCCTCTCGTCAAACCATCTGTAGCACTCATAGCTACAGCTCTAACCTTATGATTTCCTAATAATTGTTGTACTTCACAAGTAACCTGAATTTCCTTACCGGTTGTACCTTGACCCTTAACTGTCAATGAATTGTAAATATTAGGCATATTACCTGGAGGAAAAGATACATCCAGTACTGGGCCAATGATTTGAGCGATACGTCCCACACTTTTTTCCACAAGTGCGGAAACCCCAAGAACAAGAGGATTGGTTCTCATACAAAAAAGGAAAAAATTTCCTTGAATCTTGAATTTGATATATATCAATATTATTTTTCCAATATTATCAATAACAAAAAGGTTCCTTCCGTATCGGGTCGATCAGATCAGTCAATAATGAATGGGAGTTACCACCTGGGTAATACCCTACTTTATTGAAAAGTTCAAATTAATATTTGGAATATTAAGTAGGTAGATAGATATGGATAAGGATCATGAGGAAGTCTTCGATTTCTCTATAACTAGAACCCATTTATCCATAACTAAAATTGAAAATACTTCAACATTATGTCCATATCATCTGTGAAATGTGAAACTTTAACCTTACGAATGACCTTTATCTCATTGGTCGTTATCTCTTCGTACGCACATTTGTTCCATATTCTATATGTATTGTCATATGGACAATTCGCACCATTATGGTTAAAGGTCAATTCGGTTCCTTAAATTCATTAATTAACTAGTTTAACAGCTGAAAGGTGCTTGGGTCAATGAAGAACTTCAAGAGCAAAAATTGGGTTGCGTCATACATAAAGAACATTATACAATGAGAGTGTATCTAGTAGATCTTATTGTCCAATAACGGACGACTGTTTTGTAGGATATTTCTGTCAAAATCAATTAGATCTTATTGTCCAATAACGGACGACTGTTTTGTAGGATATTTCTGTCAAACAAAATCGATTGTTTACGTTCGATCCATGTCGAGCAGACCTCGTCCTTGCGAGAAATAATTATTAATAAAGGAGGGACTTATGTCACCAAAAACAGAGACTAAAGCTAGTGTCGGATTCAAAGCTGGTGTTAAAGATTACAGATTAACTTATTATACTCCTGAATATCAGACCAAAGATACGGATATCTTGGCAGCATTCCGAGTAACTCCTCAACCTGGGGTGCCGCCCGAGGAAGCGGGAGCAGCAGTAGCTGCTGAATCTTCCACCGGTACATGGACCACTGTTTGGACCGATGGACTTACTAGTCTTGATCGTTACAAGGGACGATGCTATGACATCGAGGCCGTTCCTGGAGAGGAGAGTCAATTTATTGCCTATGTAGCTTACCCCTTAGACCTTTTCGAAGAAGGTTCTGTTACTAACTTGTTCACTTCCATTGTAGGTAATGTATTTGGATTCAAGGCCCTACGGGCTCTACGTTTGGAAGATTTGCGGATCCCCCCTGCTTATTCCAAAACTTTTCAAGGTCCACCTCATGGTATCCAAGTCGAAAGGGATAAATTGAACAAATATGGCCGTCCTTTATTGGGATGTACTATCAAACCAAAATTGGGTCTATCGGCTAAGAACTATGGTAGAGCAGTTTACGAATGTCTCCGTGGTGGACTCGATTTTACCAAGGATGATGAGAACGTAAATTCCCAACCATTCATGCGCTGGAGAGATCGTTTTGTCTTTTGTGCGGAAGCACTTTATAAGGCTCAGGCTGAGACGGGTGAAATTAAGGGACATTACTTGAATGCTACTGCAGGTACATGTGAAGAAATGATGAAAAGGGCAGTATTTGCAAGAGAATTGGGAGTTCCTATCGTTATGCATGACTATCTGACGGGAGGTTTTACTGCAAATACTTCTTTGGCTCATTATTGCCGAGACAACGGCCTACTTCTTCACATTCACCGCGCGATGCATGCAGTTATTGACAGACAAAGAAATCATGGCATGCATTTCCGTGTACTGGCTAAAGCATTGCGTATGTCCGGTGGAGATCATATTCACGCCGGTACTGTAGTAGGTAAACTTGAAGGGGAACGAGACGTCACTTTAGGGTTTGTTGATCTACTGCGTGATGATTTTATTGAAAAAGATCGAAGTCGTGGTATTTACTTCACTCAAGACTGGGTATCTATGCCAGGTGTTCTGCCCGTAGCTTCAGGAGGTATTCACGTTTGGCATATGCCTGCTCTGACCGAGATCTTTGGGGATGATTCCGTACTACAGTTTGGTGGGGGAACTTTGGGGCACCCTTGGGGAAATGCGCCTGGTGCAGTAGCTAATCGGGTTGCTCTAGAAGCTTGTGTACAAGCTCGTAATGAAGGACGTGATCTTGCTCGTGAAGGTAATGAAGTGATCCGTGAAGCTACTAAATGGAGTCCTGAACTAGCTGCTGCTTGTGAAGTATGGAAGGAGATCAAATTTGAATTTGATACGATTGATTACTTGTAATCCAGTGACTTTCGTTCTACCAATCGGACTCGGCCCAATCTTTTACCACTACCACAAAGATTAGGCCAAATCGTGAACGGAGATCTGCGATTTCAGATATTAATATCTGGGATTTCTATATATCAATATCTATTATAGATATTGATATATAGAAATTTCCGAGGTCAAATATCTCAAACAGAGTGAGTCAATTCAAATTTTTTGGGGTAAAGCATTCGATAACGAATCCTATTCATCCTTTCCATTGATCTTATGGATCATTCGATAGGGTTGGTAGCTCAGTGGATCAGAGCTCATGGTTCCGGACCATGAAGTCAAGGGTTCAAATCCCTTCTAGCCCAAAAGATTTTATATTTAGGATGAAAATTCCTTTTCATCGCGGTATAGGAGAGAATCTTTCTTTATAACAGAATAAAGGGTTCTATCATAATCCCGGATCGATATTTCGGATTCCTAATCAATAATGAATGGAGATGATTTATCAATGATTCATTCCACTATTCATTAATTATTTTAATCATTGTATTTATACGACTTCTCCTCATACAAAATAAGATAGGAAAAGTAACAATCTTTACCTTTATATGGAAAACTCTATGTCTATAAGGGAGTGGTTCGAAGACAGGCGTAAAATAACTGGATTACTAAAAGATTCGGTCGAAGGGGATAGTAAGGACGTCAATGAGATGGATAAGAACAAGAATCTAAGTATTGATTACGTTAAAATTAATAGATTATGGGTTCAATGCGATAATTGCGAGAGCTTGCTCTATATCAGATTCTTGAGAGAGAATAAAAGTATTTGTGAAGAATGTGGATATTATCTGCAAATGAATAGTTCAGATAGAATAGAACTTATAATTGATCGTGGCACTTGGCGTCCTATGGATGAAGACATGTACACTCTAGATGTTCTTCAATTTCATTCTGAGGATGAACCTTCTAATTCTGATCCTCTTAATTCTGAGGATGAACCTTATAAGGATCATATAACTTCCTGTCAAATAGAGACAGGTTTGACTGATGCTATTCAAACAGGCATAGGTAAATTAAATGGTATTCCTATCGCACTCGGAGTTATGGATTTTAAGTTCATGGGAGGTAGTATGGGCTCTGTAGTAGGTGAGAAAATAACCCGTCTGATCGAGCGCGCTACCGAGGAATCTCTTCCAGTCATTATGGTGTGTGCTTCCGGAGGAGCACGCATGCAAGAAGGAAGTTTTAGTTTAATGCAAATGGCTAAAATAGCTTCTGCGTTATATATTCATCAGAAGGATAAAAAGTTGTTATATTTATCGATTCTGACGTCTCCGACAACCGGTGGAGTGACTGCTAGTTTTGGCATGTTGGGAGATATCATTATTGCCGAACCTAAAGCGTACATTGCATTTGCAGGTAAAAGAGTAATCGAACAGACATTAGGTCAGAAAGTGATTGAAGATTTTCAGGTGACTGAGCATTTATTTGGTCATGGTTTATTTGATCTGATTGTTCCACGTAATCTCTTAAAAGGTGTTCTGAGTGAACTATTTAAGCTTTACGGTCTTCCTCGTGAAAAAAATGAACGTTGAGTTTTTTCCTTATAAGGAAAAAAGATCAAATCGAGTTCCTTGTAACGGAAGTGACAGTGATATAGTTTCTTATCGCGGCGAAAGAAAGAATGATTTCTCTAAGAGAATTGCTTTTCACCCCCTTTTTACCAACAATTTATGATCCTCGATCCTATACTAACAATAAATATAGCCAATTTTCCGCTCTCCGAAATCAGAGAAATTTTGGTCAGGATTCTTGTTCTTCCACTATTTTATTATATAGTATGAATAAGTGTTGTAATATATCTGTATATATATTGTAATAGATAAGATCCTCATTGTTGAACTCGGGATCTTATTCAAAAACAATTTTGGATCCAACTTGAAATGCTTTTTCAGAATTTTTGGAAGAGATGGGGAAAAGAACAATATTTGCGTACATGTATTCTATGAAGAAGGACGAATAGGACCGCTCATTTGGTCCCATCACTTATTTGATCTTATAATAATTCCTTGTAATATTTATAAAAATTTAATTGATTAAGTAAGGTACTCATTCTATGATAATTCCTCACCTACCCTCTATTTTAGTTCCTTTAGTCGGCTTATTACTTCCGGCAATTACAATGGTTCTTTCTCATCTGTATATTCAGAAAGACGAGATTTTATGAATTTTATAAAATCCGATGTAAGAAATGGGTTTGGATCTTTCAATTGCGGAACAAATAGGATATCCATATCTATTTCAGATGATATAAGATAGAACCCTTATAGACACAAAATAGGTATAAATATCCATATGTATTTCGACATATTCATATATGAATATGGATAGATTTTACCATTCTATTTTATATATAGATAATTTGGATATCTATTCATATCCATATACATATTGGATATACGCATGTTTCAATAGATAGGTATTGATCAATATGTTAATATTGTCGGTTATATTTTTTATATGGTATATATATCTATTCCTGTAGATATTGATACTGCACTGATCCAGTGTTGTTTCTCAAATTGATAAATTAAGGAAGGACCTTTTTGAAATGGATGGTAAGAATGGACAAGAAGATATACTTGGCTGACTTTACGGAAATGTTATCTATGTATATGGATAGCTAGTTTATAAGAGTTTGGGAACCAAAGGATAAAAAAGTTGGCTATTCCCTCAACTTCAATAGGATGGAATTGAATACAATTTTTTATGAATCGTCGATCCAAATGGCTCTGGATAGAACCTATAACAGGGTCTCGAAAAGGAAGTAATTTCTTTTGGGCTTGTATCCTCTTTCTGGGTTCACTAGGATTTTTCCTGGTCGGTATTTCGAGTTATTTTGGTGAGAACCTGATACCCCTATTGTCATCTCAGCAAATACTCTTTTTTCCACAAGGAATTGTAATGTGTTTTCATGGTATTGCAGGTCTGTTCATTAGCTCTTATCTGTGGTGCACAATTTTGTTCAATGTGGGTAGTGGCTATAATAAGTTTGATAAAAGAAAAGGAATTGTATGTCTTTTTCGTTGGGGATTTCCCGGAATAAATCGTCGTATTTTCCCACGATTTCTTATGAAGGATATTCAGATGATCAAAACGGAAGTTCAAGAAGGTATTTCCCCTCGTCGTGTTCTTTATATGGAAATAAAGGGCCGACAAGACATTCCTTTAACTCGTACTGGTGATAATTTGAACCTAAGGGAGATCGAACAGAAAGCTGCTGAATCAGCCCGTTTCTTGCGTGTATCCATTGAAGGGTTTTGAAATGAACCGGGGGGTTCTTTATCCTCGACATACATTAAAATGTCGAGACATTTGAATATGGATCAAATCAAGGAACATTAATTAATATCCAATCAGGAAATTTCAATATTGTATTTCATATAAATTGAAATAAATATTGAAATATTATTGTATGTAAATGGAACGATATAGGATCTTTATGAACAATATAAGATTTTTATTAAATAGTATAGGAAGAGGTAATATAGGAAGAGCAATAAGTTACGATAGAACTAGTTGGTATTTGTCCGGGAAAAAGATCATGCAGTTAATTCCTACTAAATGATACTTATGGAATGAATCAGACCGAGATTCTTTTGGTAGTTCCCGAACACACCATATCATTTCCTATCCTAGGGAGGGCGAGCTTATAGAGCCAGTAGATGGATATGATGTATCAGAAAGAACAATTATTAGATATAGTGGTCCGGTTTCCCTAAAACTAGAATATTTTTTCCTTTCATCCCGATTCTTCATCACGATCCAAATTATTCTTATATGATTTCGTCGTTATCTCATTTTTCAAGAGCATTTGTCATCTTTGGAGATAACTGGGGAAAGATTTGTAAAAGATCCTTTGAATCCAGTTATCAGGATTCAAAGGATCTTGGCAATGAATAAGACTTATGTTACTTCAAGTGATTCTTCTAAAAAAGAGTAAGATAGAATGGAAAAAATGAATAGATAATTGGTCCAGATAGAGACGATCTGGAATGATCGGATATCTGGGAACGATCTCCTTATGCTCCGTCTCACTCATTTGGAACGAACCTTTTACTTTTTCTCCGAGGATAATTTTTCTCGGGGTAAAACAATTACGCAATAGATCAATCTATGAGTCCCATACCTCATTCTATCACTCGTACTTTGTCTAGATTTCGGACAGAACTGACGAGTGAATCAGGTTCGTTAGCGATTCACGAATTGGAAGTGGCCAAATATAAAGCATTAGCTTCCCTACGATATCTCGCATGTTTAGTAGTACTGCCCTGGATAATTCCTATTTTATTACGGAAAGGTTTGGAGCCTTGGATCACAGATTGGTGGAATACTGGTCAATCTTATAAAATTTATGATTATCTCCAGGAAGAAAGTGCTCTGGAAAGATTTGAGAGAATAGAAGATCTATTCCTATTAGAAAAAATGTTGGAAGATTCTTTGGGAACATATTCACAAGATCTTCCTATAGAGCTTCACGAAGAAACGATCCAATTGGTTGAAATGTACAATGAAGATTGTATCCAGATAATCTCACATTTATTAACAAATCTAATAGGTTTTGTTCTTATAAGTGCTTATCTCATTCTGGGTAGGAATAAACTTGCCATTCTAAATTCTTGGATCCAAGAATTATTCTATAGTCTGAGCGATACAATGAAAGCTTTTGTCATCCTTTTAGTAACTGATCTATTTATTGGGTTTCATTCGCCCCATGGTTGGGAACTGATGATCGATTCGATCTCCGAAAATTATGGATTTGCTCATAACGAACAAATAATATCTGTTCTTGTTTCAACTTTTCCAGTCATCTTAGATACGATTCTTAAATATTGGATCTTCCGTCGTTTCAATCGTATATCTCCTTCACTTGTAGTAATTTATCATTCGATGAATGAATAAAGAATAGGGTTTTTTCTCCGACCGAAACAATTGAAACAGAATAATAAAGTGTTTTCTGTGTTCAGGAATTAGCTATTCCTCCCCCTCATTCTTCTCCTGGTGCGAGACTTCCGATTTCTTACTTTTAGGTTTGGTTCAATCAATATAGTAGCAGAATTTTTGACAGGTAACTATGATAGCTACCTACTCTCACCCGAAAAATGATTTGGAACCAATAACCATGCAAAATAGAAATACTTATGACTGGACGAAAAAGATGACTCGGTTAATTTCCGTCCTGGTCATGATACATATCATCACTCGGACATCCATTTCGAATGCATATCCCATTTTTGCACAGCAGGGTTATGAAAATCCCCGAGAAGCAACTGGACGTATTGTATGTGCCAATTGTCACTTGGCCAAAAAACCTGTAGATATTGAGGTTCCACAGTCCGTGCTTCCCAATACCGTATTTGAAGCAGTTGTTAAGATCCCCTATGATACGCAAATGAAACAAGTTCTTGCTAATGGTAAGAAAGGGGCTTTAAATGTAGGAGCTGTTCTAATTTTACCCGAGGGCTTTGAATTAGCCCCTCCGGATCGTATTTCTCCTGAGATTAGACAAAAGATGGGTAATCTTTATTTTCAGAACTATCGTCCCAATCAAAAAAACATTATTGTAATAGGTCCTGTTCCTGGTCAAAAATATAGTGAACTTGTGTTCCCCATCCTTTCACCAGATCCTGCTACTGATAAAGAAGCTCACTTCCTTAAATATCCCATATATTTGGGTGGTAATAGAGGAAGAGGACAAATTTATCCCGACGGGAGTAAGAGCAACAATACGGTCTACAGCGCTTCGGCAACAGGAAGAGTGAGCAAAATTTTACGTAAAGAAAAGGGTGGATATGAGATAACTATCGATAATACATCAGACGGTGGGCAAGTGGTTGACATTGTACCTCCGGGACCGGAACTTCTTGTTTCAGAAGGCGAATTGATCAAGGTCGATCAGCCATTAACGAATAACCCTAATGTGGGTGGATTCGGTCAAGGAGATGCAGAGATAGTACTTCAAGATCCATTACGTGTTCAAGGTCTTTTATTATTCTTAGCATCTGTCATTCTGGCACAGATATTTTTGGTCCTTAAGAAGAAACAATTTGAGAAAGTTCAATTGGCCGAGATGAATCTTTAGGTCCATAGATTTCCGAACATTAAGTTGACTGATTGAATCAAAAATTAATACCCCTTCGGAGATGGAGAGCCTTTTATCCTCCTTCTCCCTTATATTTTCTTGGAAAAATGTAAGATATATCTACATTTTTAATAAGGAGTGACTCAATAAGCACTGGAACAGATCAACTTGTCGAACGATCCTCATATGCTATATCGCGTACTAGATACATACCATTCCTTCCTTTCCTTGCCCCCCATGTTCAAAAGAAATGATCCGGAAAATAGAGATAGATCGCAGGAGGGAGAGATGAGGAAAATAACCAAGCAATCTTGGAGAAGATTCCTATTTTCTCTGATTCCATTCTTGATCCTATACCATTATTCTTCCTCGAAAAGATTTGAAGAAATTATTCTCGTTGAGATAAGAGGAACTAATTGGGTTTCGATCCTGCCCTGTTCGTAAATTCCTTCGTAAATTGTCGATTATTTTGTACGTTATACTGAGCTTAAAATTCATAAAGAAGGAAGAGCAGACAAGTAAGGAAGGGGCAATATCACTCATTGAGTAAAACAACCCTATAAAACTTTTGGGTTCGTTCATTATGAGAGAAAATGAAAAAAGGTTTTTTTCCTCTTTTCTTTTTTAAGCCAAAATAAGAAAAGATTCTATTTGCACATTCAGATTCTCATAGTTCAGGTTTTTACAGAAACTTTGCATAATCTCCCATCAGAGAAATGAGCAAATTTTTAGTAATTAATATTCTCTGTTTCTCCGTTGTTCCTTCGACAGAGATTGAAATGGGATCGATCCAATTTTGATCATATAGTGGAAGAATAGGTTGGCTTATCACCTGACTGAAAGGCATTGAATGAAGTAAATGACAGAGTCATTGTATTTGTACGAATCTTCTCTTCTAATTAATATTAATATAGAAGAGAATCTCAAAAATAGATTTTGATAAGACCTTACCCTTCAGAGAAGGGTAAGGTCTTATCAATTTTTCACTTTCGCATGTATAGTATTCCCCATAGTAAGTGCATTTCCCCTACTATAGGGATGACCCTGATCCAGAATATGAACCATAGAAAAAGATACCCAGTAAACCAATCACAATAATACCAGTTACAGTAGCTATCAACCAAAGAGGGATCCTTCCAGTGGTTTCGGCCATTTCTCTTACTCCCTTTCACATTTTATTAAGTGGTCATGCTCGAGACATAAACAGTCATAGCATAGATAATTATGAGTATTGGATCTATTCGAATGGAGTGAGAATATTCTCATTGTTCCTAATTGAAAAAATAATTAGAGAATAGAACAGCAAGTACAAAAATGAGTAGCAACCCCCAGAAGAGGCTGGTACGATTCAATTCAACATTTTGTTTGTTCGGGTTTGATTGTGTCATATCTCCATACCTTTTTTTAGATAGAGTTTATCGTTGGATGAACTGCATTGCCGATATTGATCCCAAGAAAAAAACTGTCGGGACAGCTAGCCCGTGAATGGCCAACCATCTAACTGTAAAAATCGGAAAAGTTCTATCTGTAGTCATTAGTGCCTCCTAAAAAGATCTAGTAAATTCATCGAGTTGCTCTAACGGATCGAAACGGCCAGTTACTAATGGAACCTCTTGTCGGCTTTCTGTGAAATACTCATTCGGCCGGGGGCTCCCAAACACATCATAAGCCAAACCCGTGCTGACAAATAACCAACCTGCAATGAATAGAGAAGGTATGGTAATGCTATGGATAACCCAGTATCTAATACTAGTAATAATGTCAGCAAAGGAGCGTTCTCCCGTATTCCCAGCCATGCTCAGCTCCATATATTATTGTAAAGTCAGTCAAGGGGGAATTGATCCCATGAAAGATAGAGATCAGGAAATGGAAAACTACTGATATCTTCTCCAATCCTTGTTCGATTGTCAATGTTATACCAAGGGTATCTTTGAAGTCTACTGGACCAGTATAACTAGCCTTCTTCTGACACAGCAATAAAATTTTTATGAGTATCGAGAAGGAACGGGATAGAATTATTCTGTTCCTGCCAACAGTTATTCCATCTCTGTTTGGTCGACTGAATCCCAACAGAAATAAGAGAATATTGCATGTTCTGAGGTCCAGACGTAAGGAACCCTCTCAATCGATGTTGTAACAATTGCATAGACTATGGAAATTTTGATTGGAATTAGCTTCTACATACAGGTGGCTGTAGAACCGAAAAAGAGGATGAGTGCCGCTTGCAAAGGGTATTAATCACTGTCAATACAACTCATCCAGAATATGATACTTTTACCCCCTTCCTTTTTCATTCCGACATGAAATTATGTCCGTGTAGATGATCCCAGTAATTCAGATTGCACGGGGATCATTGGTGCTATGCAGATGTATGCTGCTCTTCCAATAGTATCCGGCGCAGGTGGAGTGATCCCACGGACTTATTATATAGTACCTTGTATTAACGAGTAGGTGTTACTCATTAGATAAAACCAAGTGTATAGTGCAATAGAACCTAGTCAATTTTATGTGAAATTACGAGTTACTCGGGTGGAATTCTTGTAATATCGGGCTCTACTAGCTCTAAGAATGAATATTGAAAAAATAGAATCCATCTAGAGGGTCGAATGATTGGATAAATAAGATCTAGAAATGAAAGGACAAACTGGATATTCATATTCTTACACCTAAATGTGAAATTCACAAAACTTTGAATATGTCTGTAGAAGAGGTTTTTTACGGTCCAGTCTCTGGACCGATAGCTATTGGTAAAGAAGAAAATGCCAGGTGATCCAATCGTACTGATTGAGAATTCATTCACCTTGTAAGAAGAAAGATTACGTTCGACAATTTGTGAAGGGGTTCGCGGGTGCTATTCATGAGTTGCTCGATGAATGTGGGAATTTCTAGGATAATGAAGAGATTTCTACCATAGATTTCTTCTCATCTATGTTCGTTCATACATATCCTATAGTAGATATAGGATCCTGAATTGGTACGAATTGGGACAATTGATCTTTTGTATTCTGATCTCAAGGTTACGAAAAGAAAAATTTAGGTAATTGTCTCATGAAGATATGTATAAACCATATTTCATTCAGTCCTTCCACGCCTACTATAACTATAATTAGTTATTTCGGTTTCTTATTGGCTTCTATCATTTTCACCCTAGTCCTATTCATTAGCTCGAGCAAGATAAAACTTATTTGAAATGAAGGAAGGGGAAACCCTCTAAGTTCACTATTTGAATTTCAATAATTTCGTGGATTCTCTCTATATAAATTTCTGATCATTGAGATTCATAGCAAATTCAGGGTACTATCCAGGATAGCTATTATCCCTACTTATTCCGTTGAATCGAAATGATTGAGGCTTTGCCATCCGGAATTGTGTTAGGTCTAATTCCTATAACTTTGGCCGGATTATTCGTAACTGCATATTCACAATACCGACGTGGTGATCAATTGGATATTTGATCCGGGAATATCCTCCCATTTAATTGGCCTCCTACTTTTCCTGGGAGGTCAGATTCCATTGCTCGTTCCAGTTGGAATGAATTCTCCATAATTTAGAGGGTTGGATTTGATAGGAACAGAATCACGCTCTGTAGGATTTGAACCTACGGCATCAGGTTTTGGAGACCTACGTTCTACCGAACTGAACTAAGAGCGCTTTCTTGAACATCCGGAGATAAAGGGAAGGGAAAATACCTTTTGTTTATATTCTTAGAGTAAAACACTTTCGCATCTGATACGATTCAATTATTTGATGTTCCATTCGAATCGATATCAAATGATCTTTCGTTCCTCTCTCTTTCCATAGAAAAGAAGGGAAAGGTAGGGATGACAGGATTTGAACCTGCGACATTTTGTACCCAAAACAAACACGCTACCAAGCTGCGCTACATCCCTTCTAATCATTAGACAATGTTATTTTATGGAATTCGAAATCTGTTTCCCACATTTTTCCACCTTCATTTCTCTTCGGTCTAGTGAGTGAAAAGACTTTATAATGCATGTAGGGTCTATTATCTAGAAGATAACTATTAATTAGCAAAATTTGGTGCTGAAACATCTTTTTCCTGTTCTATAAATAGGACCACAGCCCGGATAACATTATACATATATTCATAGTTCCAAGTTTCCCTAGGATTTTAACTATTAATACGGTTTAATCACTTACGCATTATGATCGATAAGGAGAATTTACAATGCAAGATCTAAAGACCTATCTTTCCACAGCGCCTGTGTTAGCTATTTCATGGTTGATTTTTGTAGCCGGTCTATTGATAGAAATCAATCGTTTTTTTCCAGATGCTCTGACTTTGACTTTTCCCTCTTTTTAATTTTTGTCCTCCCCTTAAAGCCAAGGTCAAAAAGATTGTGCTGGATTTCTTTCTCCTACCTCTTGGATAAATTAGTTGATTCAACCCAAAATAGATCTAAAATTGGGGATGGAATGGGGGGGGGGTAGAATCAAAGTAGAAATAGAAATCCAAAGATTCTTTCCACATTCAATTTTGTAAGTACAACTGAAAACTCCTGATCAAGGATTTTTTTACTTTCAAATGTTTCATCGTGGGATCTCCGGCTATCAACTTCTATCCCTTTTTCCTCTTTATTTTTCAGATCGAAAAGCAAAGTAGACCCAATATCCAGAGTAAGTTTATGGCCAAGAGCGGAGATGTAAGAGTAACAATTACTTTGGAGTGCACTAGTTGTACCCAAGATAGTGTTTATAAAAGATTCCCGGGGATTTCTAGATATACGACTCGTAAAAATCGACGCAATACACCTATTCGATTGGAATCAAATAAATTTTGTCCCTATTGTTACAAGCATACCATTCACGGAGAGATAAAAAAAAGAGATTAAACGTACTACTCCTACCCAGGGATAGGAATAGATCACAGATATAAAAAGAAATGGTATTTAAACAAGATCTTTAATGGAACGAGATTTTGAAAGATTTGGAATAAATAGTATTAAAAAGGTTCATGAAACAAACTATGGATAAACCCAAGCGATCTTTTCGTAGACATTTGACACCAATTCGTAGACATTTGTCACCAATTGGGTCGGGAGATCGGATCGATTATAAAAATATGAGCCTAATTAGTCGATTTATTAGCGAGCAAGGAAAAATATTATCCGGTCGAGTGAATAGATTAACCTCAAAACAACAACGTCTAATGACTAACGCTATTAAACGAGCTCGTATTCTATCTTTGTTACCTTTTCTTTATAATGAAAACTAATTTCATAGAAATAAACCTACTCCTTAATAAAATCGGAGTTGGATATCTGTTTGATAAAGATACAGATCTTGAGTCTATTGTCGAAAAAGTCGATAGGATTTCATTCTTGGAAAAGAATTGGATTGAATTCTTTTCGTTTCGTTCATTTCCAATAAAATATTGAAAAATTTGAAAATGTTTCGACCTTCCCGGAGGGAATTCTCCGGGAGAAGCTGTTCTATCCATTCCATCTTTACCTATTTCTTTCATCTATACCTAACCTATTTCATCACACGATAAGTTCTTCAAGATGGTGGAAAAGCAATTACTATCTAATACAGCTATTTGTGCAAGTGTTTTACGATTTGGAAGCAACTGCCTCTTGTACAAATATTGGATTAATCTGTTATAAGAGACTCCATTGGCACGGGCTGCTGCATTGATCCGAGTAATCCACAAACGACGAAGATCTCTCTTGCGTTTACCTCTATCTCGGTGGGCGGAAACTAAGGCTCTAGCTTTCCGTTGGTTAGCAGTTCGAAAAAGTTTCGAATGGGCCCCTCGAGAGCCTGATACAAATGCAAGAATCTTTTTCCGACGTTTTCGAGCTATATATCCACGTTTCACTCTGGTCATTGCAGTTTACTCTCATGAATCGCTAATCTTTTTCTCGGTTAGTCATTTGTTTGGTCCATTGAGAATAACACTGATTCTTCTTATTTAGAAAAGAAAAGTTCCAATGGCTTTTGCTACTGCAACCTTCCCAACCATAATTCCCTTTGGATAGGCATCTTCCAGGTAGGCAAGGGCTGGGACCTTGTACTGAGAATGAGAAAAAATCAATCATGGGTTTCATCGTTTCTATGGTTCTTTCTCCAACGGTAAGGTCCTCTCTATACGCCGGAGCCTCTTATTCATTTCCGAAATATGAGATGAGTATGTTATCGGTAACTTGTACAGTTTACCATCTCCAGCTCTACCCTTGAATCATCAAGTAATAAATACTCTCATTACAAGATCTATTCATACAGTAACGACGTGTAATTCTGGGGTTGGCCAGGTAGCTGACCCTGTTGTTCCGTTCTCGCAGCAATATGAGCATAAACTTTATGCTTCTTCAATTTGCATGATTTCCCCGCTCAATGGATTGATGACCATTCGCTACCAATGAGGAATTGCTTTTCATCCCACATCAAGGTGATTGGATTTGCACCAATGGAAACCATAAATTTCATCCCCGGTAAGGTTAGATGATGGATCTGTACTTGGTTACAGCGGGAAACTTCTTCTTTTATTCCGTTATAATAATTTCCCAGTCTGTTTCAGCTTCTGATCCAAACGAGTCGCACATACACCCTAGCACATACTCCTCTACGCTGAGGACATCCTCGAAGAGCAGGAGATTTTTTTCTATTCTCTATTGGCTGTCTTGCATTTCTAATAAGTTGTTGAATAGTGGGCATTCTGGCTGGATTGTATGCGGAATCGACTGGTTCGGATCGATCCTAACCATATCAGGTGATTATTAAATCAATCACTTTCCCTTTCCTTTTTTTTTTTTGAAAGGGAACAAAGAGATCAAATTACAGTTTACAGGTCATTTGAAAAATAAATTAAAAAGAAGATCTTCCGCTACGAGATCAACCTTCCGCTACGGCATCAACAATGCCATAAGCTTGGGCTTCTGTTGCTGACATAAAAACATCTCTGTTCAGGTCCCGTTGAATGACCTCTCCGGGGGTGCCCGTTCTTTCTATATAACATTTTGTTATGTAATCGCGAAGCATCGTTACGTGTTTCGATTCGTTATGAAAATCTGCGGCCGGTCCGTCATAATAGGTACTAGCAGGTTGGTGGATCATAACCCTAGCGTGAGGTAATGCTATACGTTTAGTAATTTCTCCCCCGATTAGGATGAAAGATCCCATTGAAGCAGCTACCCCCATGCATATTGTATGTACATCTGGTACTATTATTTGCATAACATCGAAAATACCTACTCCCGGTATTACTGATCCACCGGGACAGTTGAGAAATGAGAACATATCTTTATTTGCATCTTCTGCACTCAAATATACCATGAGACCCATGAGTTGATTTGCAATCTCGTGATTTATATCCTGAGCCAAAAAAAGTAATCTCTCTCGATAAAGTCGGTTGTATAAGTCGACCCAATTTGCATCTTCATCTCCAGGGGCTCGGAAAGGAACTTTTGGGACACCAACGGGCATTTGTTTTAATGGAAAGAAGTGAAGCACTATACTCTAATATGGGAACGTAAAGTATATCAGTGTCATACATGAACTCTTCCATCTCGGATGGATAGTATTCATAGGGGAGGTTTTTAACCTATCTGGAAATAGAGCTTTAGATTGATCAAAGATCCTTCAATTATTCGAGTTGATAATGTAACAAATCACACTTTTACCACTAAGCTATACCCGCCACGATCCAATTGTAACATACGAATCGATCTTTTGTCCAACCAATAGGAAGTACTTTTTTCTATGTTTTTTTTGTTTATTTTCTCAGTCAGGTTCCTATAACCCACAGTCACTGCAACCCGTATGAATACATACGATATATAGAGACAGCACAATATCTGACAGCTATAGTCTTGCAGCCTTTCACCCAACGCATACCAATGCTTAGAAAATTTTTTTGTCCTTTCATTTTCTTATTATTTCTTTATACATTAAATAATAATGAAATACAAAATTTTTTATTTCAAAAAGGAAGGAAACCAATAAGAATATTTTTCATAATTCTGGCCATACTATTGACAACTTCCAGGGAACTTTCATATCATAATGATTGGTAGCCCCTATCGTCTAGTGGACCAGGACATCTCTCTTTCAAGGAGGCAACGGGGATTCGACTTCCCCTAGGGGTACCATGAAATAGGATATCCATTCGTTTGGTATCTTGACCTAAAGACTTTCAATTACTTTCTTGTTCCTGGGTCGATGCCCGAGTGGTTAATGGGGACGGACTGTAAATCCGTTGGCAATATGCCTACGCTGGTTCAAATCCAGCTCGGCCCAACCAATATCATCAATACCAATCTATCGGTATGGTTATATTCATGCCAATCATGGATGAAAAGATAATTGGTTATTGAACCCCGATATCTATATCTATTCATATCATATAGATATGTGTCCAATTCCATATGAATTGATACTTTAAAAGATGAAAGAGAAGGATAAGATATTTCATCGACCTAGCGCTCACG